GTCAGCTTACTAATTGGATGCCCTACTGCGTTACAAAATTTCGCTTTAGCCAATGATCCAATCAGAGGAATAATTGGAACTATTGTATCGAGTTTATTGGGAGCATTATTTAGTAGAAATGAATTTTCTAGCATTTGATTCCGCACCACTGCAGGATTTCGTCGAACACTTGAAAAGTAACTCAAAAAATCGAGGGAATGCTTGGATAATTGGTTTATACGGATACTTGCCGCGTGAGACCATACATAAAAATGACATTGCCATAAATTGACAAGGTAAGATTTCCATTTATTCATTAGAAGAGGTGTGTCTTTGGAAGCCAGAATTGATTTTCCTTGAGATCTAACATAATGCATGAAAGGATCCTTGAGAAAGCATGGGATGACCGGAAAATCATTAGCAAAGACTTCGGCAAAATGTTCTATTTTTCTATATAAACAGAGTCGTTCAAAAAGGACTCCAGAAGATGTTAATCGTAAATGAGAAGATTGGTTACGGAGAAAAAGGAAGATGGATTCGTATTCACATATATAAGAATTATATAGGAATAAAAAGAATCTCGGATTACTTTTTGAAAAAATGGAAATAGATTTATTTGTAATAATAAGACTGTTACAATTAGAATACTCATGAAGAAAGAACCGCAATAAATGCAAATAAGAAGCATCTTTCACCCGGTAACGAAGGGTTTGAACCAATATTTCCAGATGGGCAGGGTAGGGTATTAGTATATCCGCCGAATAATTTAAATGTGGGAACTTTTCCTCTAAAAAGGGAAATATTGAATGAATGGATCGTAAATTGTAAAATCTTACGATTTCCGCCCCTTCTAAAGAAGATATTAATCGTAGATAAAATGGAATTTCCACAATGATTGCAAATCCTTCTGATAGAATTTTAAAATGCAAATTCTTGTTGTACCCAAAAAATGGATTTTGTTTAGAATCATTAGCAGAAATTATCAAATAATTCTGTTGATACATTGTAGTAATTAAGCGTTTTACAATCAGTAAACTAGATTTATTATCATAACCTATATTTTCCAACAACATGTATCTATTTAAACCATGACCATGAGCAAGTGCATAACTATATTCCCGAAAGATAAGTGGGTATAGGAAGTCATGTTTCCGAAATCTATCGAGTTCTAAATATCCTTGAAATTCCTCCATTTAAAATTAGATGGGGATAAGGGATTTCTTTTGGGTTATTAAATGACACATAGTACGATACAGTCAAAACAGGATATTATAGTAAGAAATAAATAGATATATACCCCGGAACCAGATAAGACTGATCGACGGACTCTTTAGCCTCTCCTTTTCCATCTAATTTAATTGGTTTATGTTCATTCGAGGATAACAAGATGGTTAGAAATCCTTTATTTGTTCAACCCAATCGTTCTTTTGATTTTGGAAAAAAAGGATTTTTATCTTTATCAATAGACTGCTTTTTCTACACATTTACCCCCACACTCTAATGGAGAATAGCTACTAATAATTAGGATTTAAAAATAAATCGATGATCCACTTATGGGAAAAGCATTTCCCGCATCAAGGACTAATCTATTTTTAACGTTTAATTAGATCGGGTAATCGTTCAAATTAAGAACAGAAGCTCGTTTCTTTTTTTTTGTTTACCTATAATTGGAGCCATAGGGCTCTATCCATTTATTCACTTAACCCAAAATTTCATTTTATTTTTTTTTCGTCAAGAATTTAAACAAAGTTTTGAACCGATCCGCTAAGAATAAAATATTCTCAGAATTCCACATTGATACGACATGCTGCTTTTTCCATTCATTCCTTTGAGGATCAGTCGCGATCTTACAAGCTCTAGAGATAGTATCGACGAAGACGTTGCTTCATACAAATGTGTAAAAATTGCCAGTCGCACTTAAAAGCCGAGTACTCTACCATTGAGTTAGCAACCCCCCCCCCCCAAAAAAAAAATGTGTAGATCCAATCGGAATAAAAAATTAGATTTAATTGCACACCGAAATCCAAATAGTAAAATAGCAAAAATATTGCTAATCGATTCTGAACATAAAAAAAATAATGAACATATTAGATGCAAATACACTGACTTCTAAAATAAGAATCTAGATTAAGATAAGGATATAGATTAAGTCAAAATTGATGTACTACCACGGATTTAGTTCGTATCTTATCTTATCCATTATTATCTTATCCGTTTTTTTTCAATAAAATAAATAAATAATAAATAAATAAAGGCTTCTCGTATCCCAGCAAATCCGACGAATCCATCGTTTAAATAAAGTAAAATAAAAAAACCAAGTCCATAGATGGAACAGAGCGAAATAGATACATTTATTCATGATCGGATTATATTTGTTTGATACACTGTTGTCAATATGAATGTAAATCTTAAGAAAAGAACACAATGTGGAGAACCATAAATTAAAATAAAAAAAAATGAAATATTGAATTAATATAATAAAATATAAATTATACAAATAAAGAAAAAACTAATGACTTGTATTGAATTGGCACTAACTATATATGGATAATAAACATGGATACAAAAGGATGTAAGCGTAAGAATCAATATTCGTAGCAAAGTATCGCAATGCTTGGGTTTACTTAATCCATATAAGTAAAAAAAAAAAAAAAAAAAATAAATCTTAAATCCCATTTGTTTTTTTTTATTTATTTGTTCATAACATATTTTATTTATTTGTTCATAACATAAAAAAAGTGAAAGTTTCAACTAAAAACCAACTAGTATTGAATTAGCAATAATGTAAATATTTTGGATTTAGAAATCCAACTACTTCGGTTATTCATTTGATCTTTTTTCATCTGTCTTAAATTAAATGAATTTCTATCACTAAAATAAAAATAAATTTTTGTCGTTATAGAAGACGACATTTTTTGGTAGTAATAATAAATAGGTATGAATAGAACAAAAGAGGGGGGGCGGTAGTATATAAAAGGTTATACAAAGTTATATAAGCCCCCTCTTTTGTTCTATTCATTAATTGAATTTAATCTGTTGATTAAGGCAAAGTTCCATAAAAACTCCCGCCTTCTTCGAAATATCATGAACAGTTCCCGTAGGTTGAGCGCCCCTTTCAAGGAAATATAGAATAGCAGGAACATTTAAATAGGTTTGATTCTTTAGCGGATCATAAAAGCCCACTTTCCGAAGAGCTCTTCCTTCTCTTCGGCATCGAGCATCAATTGCAACGATTCGATAAACCACCCATTGGGATAGATGTAGATGAATAATACCCCCCCCCCTAGAAACGTATAAGAGGTTTTCTCCTCATACGGCTCAAGAAAATTCGAAATTATGTCTATGGATCGAATTTGAAATTTTTAATTAGTAATGTCAAATGGATCCATAAAATAATCAAATCAATTAAATATGAGTTAAGTACTTTTTATTATTCCTTATTCTTATCCGAAAAAGAAAATAAAATCATTTGTATTCGCATCCTCATAACTCAAGTTGGATAACTCGCTAATAACCCAAGGAAACCCTTTACTTTAGGTATTTCGTTTATTGAGCGATCTCTAACCACGCACCTTTTTTTGTCTTTAGAATCTATTTTGATTCTTAATTAGAATCTATTTATTGAGACAACTGAAAGTGGTATTTCCTTGTTCCAGGATTCTTTATCGTTTCTTTGAATCATTGGGTTTAGACATTACTTCGGTGATTTTTAATCGTTTCAAAAAACGTCAGCAACATACCCTTTTTGTGATTTCTTTTTATCAAAAAATCATACAAATGGTCGATTTGATTCCTGCGCGATACACTTTTAATCGAAAGAGTTTTACCAATTCCAAGAGGTTTTACTTATAAATTTGAAAATTGGATCCTTTCGATTTTTATATGGAAAATATACTTACGAAGCTGTTTCAACTTATTAATTAACACTAACCCTAGATCCGTTCCCTTAAAAAATGAATCAATACTTTTTTTTACTCGAGCTCCATTAAGATCATGTACTATTTACATCCCAACCCCCGACCTCAAAAAGGAGGGTTCTAGTGAAACAGAACAAACGATGTCGAGCCAAGAGCACCCTCATTCCTATCTAATTAATATAAAAAGAAAATGATGGATGTAAGAATCCACAGACGACCATATCCCTCAAGTCGCACGTTGCTTTTTACCACATCGTTTTAAACGAAGTTTTACCATAACATTTCCTAGTAGGTTGCTGTAAACAGTATGTAATTGATTCCATTATGGACTCATGAATAATCATTGGTTCGTTCGGTACATAGTAATCCATACTTTTATGAATGGGTAATTTCTCAAGAAGTATCAGCACGAATTAAATTTAACCCCATATAATATATATAATAAGTAATATATAGAAATATAATAAATATTTTTTTAATATATTATTTTATTTTTTCTTTAGAATTATAATCTAAATATAAATATTAGAATATAAAAAAATTGAACTAATAAATAACACAAATAAGTTTTTTTTTAATCTGCATCTTGAGGTGACTTGCTAAAATAGATTCACCAATTTCACACTTCTTCGAGTACCAAGGACTCATAAGACATTATTAAAAATATTTAATTGATTGAAAAATTTCCTATTTCACTATCATTACATTATTTGAATAAGGCTTTACAGTAAAAATCGCATTTTGATAATAATAGAGAAAAATTCATATTCGGATTAAACCATAAAAAAAAAATGTAAATTCTTTTTGTTTTTCACGAGGTGGTGGATAAAGACTGATAGAATAGAGGCTTTGTGTTGTTATTCTTTTTGATAAATCATAATTAAAAGAGGATCCCCATACCTATCAGGTAGACTAAACAAATATCTTTGAAAGTAATTAGAAACATTCTATGTTAAAGGGTAAAGTTAAATATTTAAAATTTAGGGATAACAAATCTATTGTCACAAAACTCAATTGAAATAAAATAAAGTTTTCAATGAATCAATGAAATAGAAGAAATAGAACGATAACAATACATATATATATAAGCCTTCGCTCCCTTTCTGCGTAGTTTATTTGACTTGGAGTCAATAATCCAGCTGCAATTATTTCCTAAGGAAAAGCAACTAAGATGTATGAATACACTTTGTCTCAATTGGTACATATCATATATTTACAATTTTTCATAAAAGAAAACACAAAATACTTAAAAACGGGGTTCAAAGAAAAGACATATGTTACGTATGTAACTTGATTTTTTTTAATGAAATTCAGACAGCCGCGTATATTGAAATTGGTATTTTACATTGACGTTTAACTCCTATCTACTGCGTCAATTCTATGAAGATGATGAATCCTAAATAAAAAAAGAATCCTATTAGAGTGTTCCAGACTATTACTATTTTGTATAAATGTAAATTAAAACAAGTACAGATTAAATCATGGTTCGTATTTTTATTTTATGAAGAACTAACTTATTAAATAGAAATATGATTTAATCTATGCTCCCATCTTACCTCTTACCTGTATACAAATAGATTCAATTACATCTGTGTGTTATTTGAACACGATTCGATTTTTGATTTTTGAAAAAGATATAATTCATATAAGAATCAATCATTATAGGAAAGCAAAATCAGATTATAACCAATCTTATTCTACTTCTACTCTTAAAAAAAAAATAAGGTTGTTTAAAAAAGGGCAATCTTTCTTTTATTCTGATATAAAATAGAAAATCTATATTCTGATATGATATATATAATATAATAGGTATGGGTATGCTCTGGGACGGAAGGATTCGAACCTCCGAATACCGGGACCAAAACCCGTTGCCTTACCACTTGGCCACGCCCCATTTTTGATTTCTATTCGACATTAATAAAGACTAATATTGATAGTAGTTCTTCGTCAATTCTAGTCCAAATCTATATAGAATAGATTAGAGTGTTGCTAGGATTTTGAGACATTTAGATAGAGAATTAAACGACATTTATTGATCATTACATACAATTCAATTAAGATATTGTATGAAAGTATGATTTTGTCTATTCTCTTTTGATTTGAGAATTGAAGGATTTTTGATTGGGTTAATTCAAAAAAAAAAAAATAAGATTATAATAACTCATATTAAGAACTCATCATATTAATAACTCAATCAAAATAAATACAATTATCTTCAAGAACAAAGAAAAAAATGTTTGTTATGCTTAATATCTTTAGTTTGATCTGTATTTGTCTTAATTCTGCTCTTTCTTCAAGTAGTTTTTTCTTCTCAAAATTGCCCGAGGCTTATGCTTTTTTGAATCCAATCGTAGATTTTATGCCAGTAATACCTTTGCTCTTTTTTCTCTTAGCTTTTGTTTGGCAAGCTGCTGTAAGTTTTCGATGAGATCTTTAATACGGTCCTAGAAAAATTCATGATTTATTCTTAAAAAAAAATTCTAACAATTCATAAGATCAGATAAGTCTTATAGTATAACCCTTCGATTCAAATAATGAAATTCTTGGATCGCCACAATAAGTCTGGGCTCCCCCCAGTTCCTCATTCGGACCCTTTTTTATAGTGAAAGAACCTAGTAGATTCCTCCGCAATATCTAATTGCGGGTATGAAAAAGCTTTTGGTAATGAAAGACTTGACCCTTATTACAAATGAATTTCTGAAAATTCTTTTTTATTTCTATAGATTTAGAAAAATAATTTCGTGGTGTCAAAATAAGGTATGTGGTATAAAAATGGAGAATCTATTATCTTTTTTTCCAAAAAAAATGATCTTGGAGATTGTGTAATGCTTACTCTTAAACTATTTGTTTACACAGTAGTGGTATTCTTTGTTTCTCTCTTTATCTTCGGATTCCTATCTAATGATCCAGGACGGAATCCTGGACGTGAAGAGTGAAGAATAAAAAATAACAATAAAGTTTCTGTTTTCCTTGCTTGATTTTAAAATGTTCTTAGGATTTTATTTATTCCACATTTTTAACTATTAATTAAAATGAAATAAAAAAAAAAAGACTCGTTGAAAGAGAAATTGAAAGATAAAGAAAAAATACCAAGTCATTGACTAAAGCGGAAAGAGAGGGATTCGAACCCTCGGTACGAAAAACCCGTACAACGGATTAGCAATCCGACGCTTTAGTCCACTCAGCCATCTCCCCAAATTGAAAGAAAAAGGATAATTACTAGATTATATTACACAAAAACAGTAAGGCTTGAAAAAGGGCCCTCTCTTTATACCTCTTTATTATTCAGTATATATCTATTATATAGATATCTAATTATAGAGACATAGAAAAATAGAAAAAAAAAAAATATAGAAAATAAAAATCAGTGATTTCATTTAGGTAAAGTAAGGGCTCGAAATCGATATCTCAACTCCACTATTCCAATGAATATAAATTTAGATATATAACCACCTAATGCCCCAAGAATATTATATATTATATAAACTATAAACTATAAATTATATAGAAATTATATAGCAATGAATTTCTTATATAAAAAAATTATAGAATTAATAAATAGTAAATAGTAAATAGAAAGTAATAATAAATATATAAATTAAAATTAAATAAATAATAAAAAAAGAGTACCTCTTTGCTTTCGTCTGCAAGATCCTTTTTTACTTTTACTTCCACAGCCCGGCCCCCGGGCCTGACCGGGCCGGGTCTTTCGTTTTTGTTCCAATGAATCATAGAAAAAAATGATTTATTTGATTTGAAAAAAAAAAAATGATTAATGATTTGTTTCAAGAACAATCATAATAAAGGCAATTTCTATTCCTATCATACAGAATAGAATCCGAGTGTCATTTCTTAATTATTTTATTCTTTCTTTTTTTTTTTATTTTTATTCCATTTACTTTACTGGAATAAAAATAAAAAAGAATAGAACCATATATTCTTGCACAATTTATGTTATGGCATACGCCTTTTTTTTATCGAGACGTATCCATCTCATTTAAATAACTAAAAAAGCGTGTTTTTTTAGTTATTTAAATAAATCCTCTTTCCCCAATCTCATTAGTCTCCTTGGCCAAAGCATGTCAACGCTCTAATTTTCATGATTCTTTTCTGATCCTATCGTCTTAATTATGACCCATTTTTTTGTTCGACAAAAGATCCATTTATATACAATAATCACATTGTAGCGGGTATAGTTTAGTGGTAAAAGTGCGATTCGTTCTATTAATCCCTTAAATGGTTAAGGGGTCCTTCGGTTTAATTACTATTCCGATCAAAAACTTTATTTCTTAAAAGGATTTAATCCTTTACCTCTCAATGAAAGATTCGAGGAAGAATAGACATTCTCGTGATTTGTATCCAAAAGAGTCAATTAGAAATTGGAAAAAACAAAATTGGATTATGGAATTACGAAACATAATTGGTTTTTGAATTGGATCAATATTTCCAATTGAATAAGTATGAGTAAAGGGTCCATGGATAAATAGAGAAGGGAGTATTTCTAATCGTAACTAAATCTTCAATTTATGATTTGTATAAAAGAGATTGAAGCAAAACAGCTATTAACTAATGGCTTTGGTTTACTAGAGACATCGACATATTATATTGTTTTAGCTCGGTGGAAACAAAATCCTTTTCCTAAGGATTCTTTCAAATAGAAATAGAGAACGAAGTAACTAGAAGGGTGGTTCTAACCCCCCCTGTTCTATAGGGATCATCTATAAAGCGGGTTTTGTTTTGAATGCATTCAAACAGAAAAGCTGACATAGATGTTATGGGCCGAAATTTCTTTTCTTTTTTTTGTAATTTAGTTCACATCTGACATATGTGAAATTTGTCCATCTTTCATAAAGTAGCCGAATGAAACCAAAGTTTCACGTTCGGTTTTGAATTAGAGACGTTAAAAACGATGACTCAACGTCGACTATAACCCCTAGCCTTCCAAGCTAACGATGCGGGTTCGATTCCCGCTACCCGCTTATATCTCTATATTATATATATTAATTTATTCTCTATATTTCTAAAATTCTATATTATATTTAGAATATGTTTAATAGTAAAAGTTATAGTTTTTATCTATTATAAAATATTATATTATTTAAATTCTATATTAAATAATCTATAATATAGAGGATCCAATTATAATTATTCATGTAATGAATCTAATTTAATGTAATTATTAATATAATGATAATGAATGTATCATTGAATTGAATGCGCAATTCCTGGAATTCTCTCAATGGTCTTTTTTCTGACCAAGAGATGTGAAAACAAAACTAAGAAAAAAGCGTCCATTGTCTAATGGATAGGACAGAGGTCTTCTAAACCTTTAGTATAGGTTCAAATCCTATTGGACGCGACGGATTTCCATATATTTCTTTTCTACTAACTAGGTATTTTGAATGATTTGAACAAGAGACCCTTATACTTATTTATATATTTATATATTTTTTATATTAATAATTTTTTATTACTATAAAATTATTAATATAAAAAATATATAATAAAATAAAAGATTAGATTATAGAAATAATTATTTCTAAAAAATTAGAAAGTTATTTAAAGGAATTTCTTTATACCTGTTCCTGAAGTAGAAAGCGTTCCATTTGTTCTTGAATAGCGTCTTTCAAAAGGGCTTCTGCTTCCTCATTGAATATCTTGGTAGAAGATATGATTTCTTGGAACTGCGGTTTATTCGTTTTTAAATAAGTCCGTAACTCAACGAGAAATTTCTTTACCCGTCCAATTTCTAATGAATCAAGATAACCATTCGTTCCAGTATAAATAGTCATTACCTGTTCTTCCACCGTGAGAGGGGATGATTGAGATTGTTTGAGCAACTCGCGTAATCGTTGACCTCTTGCCAATTGATTCTGAGTAGCTTTATCGAGATCAGACGCGAATTGTGCAAAGGCTTCTAATTCTGCGAATTGTGCCAATTCTAATTTTAGTTTGCCGGCTACTTGTTTCATGGCTTTAATTTGAGCGGCAGATCCTACTCTGGAGACGGAAATCCCCACGTTAATGGCAGGTCTGATTCCAGCATTGAATAAATCGGCGGATAAGAAAATTTGGCCATCTGTAATTGAGATTACATTAGTAGG